AGCTGATTGATTGGAGTTGCACCAATGTAAACCATAAGCTTTAGAGACACTAGATCGATCCGTTTTATTTTTTTTTTTAGTTTTTATATAGTGAACGGGGTTCGTTCTTCCCGTTTATATATTTACTAACGCTGAATATTCCGAACGGAAAGCGGGTTTCTTTCGTTTTTTGTGTCAGCTCATGATCGAAACGAGTCGCACATACACCCTAGTACATGTTCCTCGACGCTGAGGACATCCCCCCAGGGCGGGAGATTTCGTGACATTTCTAATTGGCTGTCTTGTATTTCTAATAAGTTGTTTAATGGTTGGCATGTTGAATCATGTACATAATGGGCTGGTTTAGATTGATCTTAACCGGGGGTTATGAATTTTTTCTATTTCTTCAGTTGTTCAATTTACTATTTAATAGAATACTAAACTAGGAGCTAAAATATCAAATCATAGATTTGCGCAAAATCCATTTTTTTATCATTCAATTGCTACAAGATCAACAATTCCATAAGCCTGTGCTTCGTTTGCTGACATAAACACGTCTCTTTCCATATCTTCAGATACAACCCATACGGGTTTTCCTGTTCTTTGTACATAAACCATTGTGAGGGTTTCACGTAGTTTCAACAATTCTTCCGCTTCCAGGATAAATTCTCCCGTTTGAGCCTCATAAAAAGAACTAGCAGGTTGATGGATCATTACCCTGATCATAGAAGAGTTCTCTCTCAGATGTTCTGAAATAACTAGAAAAGCAAAATAAAGAATAAAATAATAAGACAGGGGGTAGAATTGAACAACCGTACGGGCAGCATATTTTGGCATTGCATACAGCTCTACAATTGACCCTTACATTCCATTCAAGAAAGATAAGAAAATATATAAGTATGCGCTGGGTAAATGATCAAATTGCCACCCTTCCTTTCGACTGAGTTAAAAAATACTATGGTGGTTCCGTTGCTTTCTATTTTGTTGCTTTCTATTTTTACCTTTTTAAAATTGAAATAGATTCTTTGTTCTTTGATTTAGCAATCCCAAAGTTTCTTTTTGATAGAACGAAAAATCTTTTTCTTTTCGCACTCTTTTTTTATACCCTTTTTTTAACATAAATACTGTTAAGAGCCCTTCGGCGTGAAAACAAAAAAGTTTGTGACGCTGACTTGGATTCCCGATCGATAAGATAAAATCAGAAATACATTTTATTTCATACCACACTCTCGATATCTAATCGAACCTTTTGCAACAAATCCAAAAGAAAATTTTTTTTCATATCGAATTCGAAGTGCCATGCTATTATTACTTAATATTTATATGGCGAAGGCATAGGTTTATTTTTTCTCTCAACTAAAAAACCTCATTGGCGCCAAGCGTGAGGGAATGCTAGACGTTTGGTAATTTCTCCCCCAACCAGGATAAAAGAGCCCATAGATGCGGCTAATCCAATGCATATTGTATGGACCTCTGGTTGCACAAACTGCATAGTATCATAAATAGCTATTCCGGGTACGACCCACCCGCCGGGAGAGTTTATAAATAAATACAGGTCTTTGGTATTATCCTCGATACTGAGATATATCATAAGACCAATAAGTTGATTCGAGATCTCGCTATCAACTTCTTGGCCTAAAAAAAGTAATCTTTCTTGATAAAGTCGGTTGACTAGGGTTAAATAATTGTATCCCTTAAGAGCCGTACGCGCACCTTTTAATGCATACGGTTCAAAAAAATTTGCTAAAAAAAAAGAAATGTATCCTTTCCGGGCCTCTTTCGTTTTTCCTATTCTTTTTCATATCCGGTTCTAACAAAAGGACTTTTTTTATTCGATTTTTCAATAAAGACGAATTTGTACTTCTTTTCTTTCTTCTCCTTAGAATATCAAAAAGTAAATAAACTTATAGAATTCGATTCTTATTGATGTATTGTTTTAGCTTATCACGATTCAATACAAGGCACGATGGCATTTTCTTGTTCCTGAATGGGCCTCTTTCATATTTTTAGGTTTATGCTCTACTCTGGGTAAAGATCCGCCCGATTGGGATTTGCATATATAGGACAAATCTTCCCATCGCCGTTTCTTTGTTATGACTTTACAAATAACAAACAGGAATCGTTTAGGATACGCAAATATATTACCAATTGGGTTTTTTTAAACAGAGCCTGGATACTTCATTTGTTAAAGGCAACCGAAGACAACCATAAACCACTCTAAGTACTATGAATTAATTTCCCCAACCAATACAATCAATGCATTTAATTTAATTACAATTCGCGCTCCTATTGTTTTGTTGATAATTCCATTTTATTTTCTTGGTCGAAAGGGGGGATATCTCGATCGGGGGAGAGAACGGGGAAATCCCATGTGACCCAATATATCTCACAAGTCGCACTATACGTCAACCCAAGTTGCATCCTCCTCGCCAGGAACTCGGAAAGGTACTTTTGGAACACCAATAGGCATGAATTGAACAAAAAAATGGCTAAATACTCTATTTGATTTCACTTTGATGTGGAAACGTAATAATATCGTATTATTTGCAAATATTGGCTTTTTATTTTAAAATATTTAATTTTTTTTATCCATAGGGTATAACAACTTAGAAAAAAGCAAAAATAAATTAAATTTCTACGAATAGGTGCATTATACTAATAAATAAATGCGGACGCATTTATTCATAGAAAATGTTTTCAATCGCCCATTGCGCATTGGTACTTATCGAGTATAGAATAAATTTGCTTCTCTTTGTTCTTACGAATAAAATAGCAAAATACTAGGAAATAATCCACTAAACAAGAAAGGTCCGTAGGATAGTCAGAGCCTAGTCGTTCCCAATGCAATAAAGTTACGTAGTGTCTATTTTTCTTTGATAAAGGGGTATTTTTCATGGGTTTGCCTTGGTATCGTGTTCATACCGTTGTATTGAATGATCCCGGCCGGTTACTTGCTGTTCATATAATGCATACCGCTCTGGTTGCTGGTTGGGCGGGCTCGATGGCTTTGTATGAATTAGCCGTTTTTGATCCTTCGGATCCTGTTCTTGATCCAATGTGGAGACAGGGTATGTTCGTTATACCCTTCATGACTCGTTTAGGAATAACTAATTCGTGGGGAGGTTGGAGTATTACAGGAGGGGCTGTAACGAATCCTGGGGTTTGGAGTTACGAAGGTGTAGCTGGAGCTCATATTGTGTTTTCTGGCTTATGCTTTTTGGCATCTATCTGGCATTGGGTCTATTGGGATCTAGAACTCTTTCGTGATGAACGTACAGGAAAACCTGCTTTGGATTTGCCCAAGATCTTCGGAATTCATTTATTTCTCGCCGGCGCGGCTTGCTTTGGCTTTGGTGCATTTCATGTAACAGGCTTGTACGGCCCTGGAATATGGGTGTCCGATCCTTATGGGCTAACGGGAAAAGTGCAACCTGTAAGTCCGTCATGGGGCGTGGGGGGTTTTGATCCTTTTGTTCCGGGGGGAATAGCTTCTCATCATATTGCAGCAGGTACATTGGGAATATTAGCAGGTCTATTCCATCTTAGTGTCCGACCACCACAACGTCTATACAAAGGATTGCGTATGGGAAATATTGAAACCGTACTCTCCAGTAGTATCGCGGCTGTTTTTTTTGCAGCTTTTGTTGTTGCTGGAACTATGTGGTATGGTTCAGCAACTACCCCCATCGAATTATTTGGGCCCACTCGTTATCAATGGGATCAGGGTTACTTCCAGCAAGAGATATATCGAAGAGTTAGCGCCGGACTAGCCGAAAATCAAAGTTTATCAGAAGCCTGGTCTAAAATTCCCGAAAAATTAGCTTTTTATGATTATATCGGTAATAATCCGGCAAAAGGAGGGTTATTCAGGGCAGGATCAATGGATAGCGGAGATGGAATAGCGGTTGGATGGTTGGGTCATCCTATTTTTAGAGATAAAGAAGGGCGTGAGCTTTTTGTACGTCGTATGCCTACTTTTTTTGAAACATTTCCGGTGGTTTTGGTAGACGGCGACGGAATTGTTAGAGCTGATGTTCCTTTTAGAAGAGCAGAATCGAAGTATAGTGTCGAACAGGTAGGTGTAACCGTTGAGTTCTATGGCGGCGAACTCAATGGGATCAGTTATAGCGATCCGGCTACTGTGAAAAAATATGCTAGACGCGCTCAATTGGGTGAAATTTTTGAATTAGATCGTGCGACTTTGAAATCCGATGGTGTTTTTCGTAGCAGCCCAAGGGGTTGGTTTACTTTTGGGCACGCTTCTTTTGCTTTGCTGTTCTTCTTCGGACACATTTGGCATGGCGCGAGAACATTGTTCCGAGATGTTTTTGCTGGTATTGACCCCGATTTGGATGCTCAAGTGGAGTTTGGAGCATTCCAAAAAGTTGGGGATCCAACTACAATAAGGCAGGGAGTCTAATACAAGACCTATTTTCTATCTTTCACCTCTCTTTTTTTTGTAGGGGGAAAGAATCTTCAAGGAGAAAGAGTAAAAAAGCGGTGATTCAAATTCACTCCGGTATTCTCTAAAACTAAAAAAATCTCCCCAAAATAAAGCAAAAACAAACAGATAGGGAAGCTATAATTGTAAATTACAATTGAATCTATGGAAGCATTGGTTTATACATTCCTTTTAGTATCGACTCTAGGGATAATTTTTTTCGCTATCTTTTTTCGAGAACCACCTAAAGTTCCAACTAAAAAGATGAAATGATTTTTGATTATCGCGATTGAGGTAATGAGCCTCCCTAAGGTAAGGGAGGCCCCTTACCTCAACTAGTCCCCGTGTTCCTCGAATGGATCCCTTAGTTGTTCAGAAGGTTGCCCAAAAGCGGTATATAAGGCGTACCCGGTAAAACTTACAAGTAAACCAGATAGAAAGATGGCGACTAGTGTTGCTGTTTCCATATATAATTTCAAGCCCCTAACGGATTTCTCATAAGATCCGTTTATTTACAATCGAATGGTATACAAAGTCAACAGATCTCACTGAATACAATAGGATTTATGTATGGCTACAC